TACATTTTTAGAGAGAGAGAATTGATATATGATCTATTTGAAGCTGCTACAGGTATGCGAATGATGCATAATTACTTTCGCATCGGAGGGGTAGCTGCCGATCTCCCTTATGGATGGATGGATAAATGTTTAGATTTCTGTGATTATTTTTTACAAGGAGTTGTTGAATATCAACAACTTATTACACAGAATCCTATTTTTTTAGAACGAGTTGAAGGAGTCGGTTTTATTAGCGGAGAAGAAGCTGTAAATTGGGGCTTATCAGGACCCATGTTACGAGCTTCTGGAATACAATGGGATCTTCGTAAAATCGATCCTTATGAGTCTTACAATCAATTCGATTGGAAAGTCCAATGGCAAAAAGAAGGAGATTCGTTAGCTCGTTATTTAGTACGAGTCGGTGAAATGAGGGAATCCATAAAAATTATTCAACAGGCTGTAGAGAAAATTCCTGGAGGACCTTATGAGAATTTAGAAGCCCGACGCTTTAAGAAAGCAAAGAATCCTGAATGGAATGATTTTGAATATCGATTTCTTGGTAAAAAACCTTCGCCCAATTTTGAATTATCAAAGCAAGAGCTTTATGTAAGAGTAGAAGCTCCAAAAGGCGAATTAGGAATTTATCTGGTAGGAGATGATAGTCTTTTCCCCTGGAGATGGAAAATTCGTCCACCGGGTTTTATTAATTTGCAAATTCTTCCTCAGCTAGTTAAAAAAATGAAATTGGCTGATATCATGACAATATTAGGTAGTATAGATATCATTATGGGGGAAGTTGATCGTTGAAATGATAATAGATAGGGTAGAAGTAGAAACTATCAATTCTTTTTCGAAATCGGAATTATTAAAAGAAATCTACGGACTTATATGGATTCTACCCATTTTGTCCCTCCTACTGGGAATCACAATAGAAGTACTCGTAATTGTGTGGTTAGAAAGAGAAATATCTGCATCGATACAACAACGTATTGGTCCTGAATATGCTGGCCCCCTGGGACTGCTTCAAGCTATAGCAGATGGAACTAAACTACTTTTAAAAGAGGATATCCTCCCATCCCGAGGAGAGATTCCTTTATTTAGCATTGGTCCCTCTATAGCAGTCATATCCATTTTATTAAGTTTTTTAGTTATCCCTTTGGGATATCATTTTGTTTTAGCTGATCTTAGTATTGGTGTTTTTTTATGGATTGCAATTTCAAGTATTGCTCCTATTGGTCTTCTCATGGCAGGATATAGCTCAAATAATAAATATTCTTTTTCAGGCGGTCTACGAGCGGCTGCTCAATCTATTAGTTATGAAATACCATTAACTTTTTGTGTACTAGCAATATCTCTACGTGTGATTCGTTAAAATAGGATCTTTTTCCTCTAAAATACATTGAATGCTTATCTTCCTTTGCTTATTCTGTATTTGCGTTGGTTGGTAAGTTAAACTCGATAGCTATATGAGTGAAACAAAACTGCTTATTAATTTGTAGTAAAAATAAAAAATCTCATTTCCTACGTACAAGAAAAAAGTTCAAGTAAACATAAGCAGTGTAAACTCTTTACCCCAAGGTTGAGATTGTTTAATTAGTCATCATATCTTGAAGCGGGCAAGAATAAAGGATTCGCGGTATGGAATTCCATTACTAGAATATTTTGAGTTATTACTATAATTGAAACTTATAACCATAAGGCAATCCATCAAAAGTTAGTGAGGGATTAGGAACACTAAAGTACATACAGGATTAGTAATGAGAGAATCTAAATCATTAGACATTTTTCCTCATAAAAGGAATCATAATAAGGACTTGAAATTGGTGGAAATGATCAAGCAGTACTTTCTTCAGATTCCGGTCTAGAGTATGTTCCCATTCACTTGTTAAGGAAATGGCTATCAAGAACGAATTAACCCTTTATTCTTTTTTTTTTTAAGTACACCCCTCCCGGGGAAAGAAGAATAGGACAAAAGATATGGAATACAATACAAAAAAGGATCTTTATTTATTCTTTCCTTCCTTTATCCCTATTCATACAGAATTCCTCATGAACTAATGCCAAATTCTTTCCATTTATTAATTGCTATAATGAGTGATTTATTCCAATATTAAGTTATTACCGAACAAAGAAAAATTATATAAAGGATGAGATCAATTCGGAAGCGCCTTTTTGTTATTCTAGCAGACGTAATTGCTTTGGTCTAATTTTGGGCTTGGCTTTCCAATCAATTTTATCTTACCTAATTCTATCTATGCCCAGGGGATAATACCGAAACGAAACAATCCTTTCCTTTTTTCTGATCATAGAGGAGCCGTATGAAGCTAAGGTTTCATGTACGGTTTTGGAATAGCGGTGGGAACTGTGATGTTATCATCGACTATGATTATCTAATAGTTCAAGTACAGTTGATATAGTTGAAGCACAGTCCAAATATGGTTTTTTTGGATGGAATCTTTGGCGTCAGCCTATAGGTTTTCTAGTTTTTCTAATTTCTTCTTTAGCAGAATGTGAAAGATTACCCTTTGATTTACCAGAAGCAGAAGAAGAATTAGTAGCAGGTTATCAAACCGAATATTCTGGTATTAAATATGGTTTATTTTATCTTGTTTCTTACCTAAATTTATTAGTTTCCTCTTTATTTGTAACTGTTCTATACTTAGGCGGGTGGAATTTATCTATTCCCTATATATCCTTTTTTGGATTTTTCCAAATGAATAAAATAATTGGAATTTTGGAAATGGTAATAGGTATCTTTATTACATTAACTAAAGCTTATTTATTTCTCTTCATTTCTATCACAATAAGATGGACTTTACCCAGGATGAGAATGGATCAGTTATTAAATCTTGGATGGAAATTTCTTTTACCTATTTCTCTGGGCAATCTCTTATTAACAACTTCTTCCCAACTAGTTTCACTATAAATAAGAATACAATAACAGTAAGAATATTTTCAACACAAAAGTTCTCTCAAACAAGAGAAAGAAACATACCTTTTTCATATATAGATTTAGAATATGTTCCCTATGCTAACTGGGTTCATTAGTTATGGTCAACAAACAATACGCGCCGCAAGATACATTGGTCAAGGTTTAATAATTACCTTATCCCACACAAATCGTTTACCTATAACGATTCACTACCCTTATGAAAAATCAATTACATCGGAGCGTTTCCGGGGGCGAATACACTTTGAATTTGATAAATGCATTGCTTGTGAAGTATGTGTTCGCGTATGCCCGATAGATCTACCCCTTGTGGATTGGAAATTTGAAAAGGATATTAAAAGAAAACAATTGCTTAATTATAGTATTGATTTCGGAGTTTGTATATTTTGTGGTAACTGTGTTGAATACTGTCCCACAAATTGTTTATCAATGACTGAAGAATATGAACTTTCTACTTATGATCGTCATGAATTGAATTACAATCAAATTGCTTTGAGTCGGTTACCAATCTCCATAATGGGAGATTACACAATTCAAACAATTAGGAATTCGCCTCAAAGTAAAATAGACGAAGAAAAGTCTTGGAATTCAAGAACGATTACGGATTACTAGGTATTAGGATTTTTTTATTAGAAAAATCCATTTTTACTAACTCTAACGAAAAAAGAATAACTACTGCTTAACAACTTATATGCATATACAAAAAAATATCCTAATACCTTTTTCCTTCCTTGAATCTTTTAGTTTTAGTCAGTTCATGAAAAATTTTATACTAGAAATTTCTTCTTATCCATAATGGATTTACCTGGACCAATACATGAGATTCTTGTGCTATTTGGGGGATTTGTTCTTCTACTAGGAGGTCTAGGAGTAGTATTACTTACCAACCCAATTTATTCTGCCTTTTCGCTGGGATTAGTTCTTGTTTGTATATCCTTATTCTATTTTTTATTAAATTCCTACTTTGTAGCTGTCGCACAACTTCTTATTTATGTGGGAGCCATAAATGTCTTGATCATATTTGCTGTAATGTTTGTAAACGGCTCAGAGTGGTCTAAAGATAATAATTATTGGACGATTGGAGATGGGTTTACTTTACTCCTTTGTATAACTATTCCTTTTTCACTAATGACTACTATCCCAGATACGTCGTGGTACGGAATTCTTTGGACTACAAGATCAAACCAAATAGTAGAACAGGGTCTCATAAATAACGTTCAACAAATTGGGATTCATTTAGCAACCGATTTTTATCTTCCGTTTGAACTCATTTCCCTAATTCTTCTAGTTTCTTTAATAGGTGCAATTACTATGGCTCGACAATAAGAAATACTGAGAATGAGTCAAAATTCTTAGAATTTCAAATATAAAATAAATAACTAAAGAATCACAAATTTGATTTAGTAAAACCCATCTACTGCCAACACAACAAATACCTTCTTTTCTCTTTTGTTGTGTAATTGTTCTATTCTAATTAATTGAATCGGTTCAATTCTTGTCCTCATATTGAAATGAATCGAGATTGATAAGGAGTTAGTTAATGATGTTTGAGCATGTACTTTTTTTGAGTGTCTATTTATTTTCGATTGGTATCTATGGATTGATCACAAGCCGAAACATGGTTAGAGCTCTAATATGTCTTGAACTTATACTGAATTCAATTAATCTAAATCTCGTAACATTTTCTGATCTATTTGATAGTCGCCAATTAAAAGGAGACATTTTCGCAATTTTTGTTATAGCCCTTGCGGCTGCTGAAGCAGCTATTGGACTATCTATTCTTTCTTCCATCCATCGTAACAGGAAATCAACTCGTATCAATCAATCCAATTTTTTGAATAATTAGACATAGAACCCTCTAAACAAAGGCGCATATATAATAATAAGAAACATTAAGATGAATAGAAATCGAATCTTATTTTCTTATTAGTGTTTAATAATATCCTTTTTTGGAGTAGGTTATTTCAGAGTATTGTTTTTTACTTATTGAATATTGCATTTTTGCAATTCATTGATATTGCAATATTCAAATTGCAATAATTTATATTGAAAAGATGATAGCCAATTTATTGGCTAATTCGAATTAGTATGTAGAATTCGTATAATTATGAAGCCTTAAATTCAAGTCTCTTGGCTCTTTTCACGCTTTCTCACAAACAGATTACGAAATATATTGCATTATTTGTTAAAGTTTGGATAAACCACTGCTTCATCTGGTGTATACAATACATCTAATTTATATAGTACTAATTTCATTTTTACCAGATCGAAAATTTTTATGTTGAAAAGGAAAATTTAGAGATCCAATGTCACATTCTGTAAAAATTTATGATACATGTATAGGATGCACTCAATGTGTACGAGCTTGCCCAACAGATGTATTAGAAATGATACCTTGGGATGGATGTAAAGCCAAGCAAATTGCTTCCGCGCCGAGAACCGAAGATTGTGTGGGTTGTAAGAGATGCGAATCTGCCTGCCCAACGGATTTTTTAAGTGTCCGCGTTTATTTAGGGCCTGAAACAACCCGCAGCATGGCTCTATCTTATTGATACGTTACAAAAAACTCCACTTGAATCGTCTGATTCCTCTTTACCGAAGAAGCCTGTGCTCGAAATAATCGAGCATGGGCTTTTCTGGTCCAAACGTATCTTGTCTTTATTACTTTATCATGAGTTATTTTCCTTGGTTAACAATACTTGTTGTTTTGCCGATATTTGCAGGTTCATTAATTTTCTTTTTACCTCATAAAGGAAATAAAATCGTTAGGTGGTATACTATAGCTATTTGTTTATTAGAATTCCTTCTAATGACTTATGCATTCTGTTATCATTTCCAATTGGAGGATCCCTTAATCCAATTAAAGGAGGATTCTAAATGGATAGATGTTTTCGATTTCCACTGGAGATTGGGAATCGATGGACTTTCATTAGGATCTATTTTATTGACAGGATTTATCACTACTTTAGCTACTTTAGCGGCTTGGCCGGTTACTCGGAATTCGCAATTATTCTATTTCCTGATGCTAGCAATGTATAGCGGTCAAATAGGATTATTTTCTTCACGAGACCTTTTACTTTTTTTTATCATGTGGGAGTTAGAATTAATTCCTGTTTACTTACTTTTATCCATGTGGGGGGGAAAGAGGCGTCTGTATTCAGCTACCAAGTTTATTTTGTATACTGCAGGCGGTTCCATTTTTTTCTTAATTGGAGTTCTGGGTATGGGATTATATGGTTCCAATGAACCCGGATTAGATTTAGAAAGATTGATTAATCAATCATACCCTACAACATTAGAAATACTACTGTATTTTGGCTTCCTTATTGCTTATGCTGTCAAATTGCCGATTATACCTTTACATACGTGGTTACCAGATACCCATGGGGAAGCGCATTACAGTACATGTATGCTTTTAGCCGGAATTCTATTAAAGATGGGAGCATACGGATTGATTCGGGTCAATATGGAATTGTTACCGCATGCTCATTATCTATTTTCCCCCTGGTTGGTAATAATAGGAGCGGTGCAAATAATCTATGCAGCTTCAACTTCTCTTGGTCAACGAAATTTCAAAAAAAGAATAGCCTACTCCTCCGTATCTCACATGGGTTTCATAATTATAGGAATTGGTTCCATAACCAACATTGGACTAAATGGAGCTATTTTACAAATATTATCTCATGGATTTATTGGTGCTACACTTTTTTTCTTGGCGGGAACGGCTTGTGATAGAATGCGTCTTGTTTATCTCGAAGAACTGGGGGGAATATCTATCCCAATGCCAAAAATTTTTACCATGTTTAGTAGCTTTTCAATGGCTTCTCTTGCCTTGCCGGGAATGAGCGGTTTTGTTGCAGAATTAGTAGTATTTTTTGGACTAATTACTAGTCCTAAATTTATGTTAATGCCAAAAATGCTAATTACTTTTGTAATGGCAATAGGAATGATATTAACTCCTATTTATTTATTATCTATGTTACGCCAGATGTTCTATGGATACAAGCTATTTCATGTTCCAAACAAAAATTTTGTAGATTCTGGACCACGGGAACTCTTTCTTTTAATCTGTATCTTTTTACCAGTAATAGGAATTGGTATTTATCCAGATTTTGTTCTCTCTCTATCCGTTGATAGGGTAGAGGTTCTATTATCCCATTATTATACTAAATAGGATTTTATTTTTTTAACCAGTCCGCTCTATATTCCAGAGTGGAAAAATACAAAATTCAGAAAAAAGTAAAAAAGTATAATTAGATCTATCTCGAATTTTTGAGAACCCCTTGAACGTCTTTTCAAAGGGTTCTCAAATCAAACAAAAAAGGAAAAAACCCGAAGGTTTTATGTTATGTAATTATTTAGATGGTAATGTAAATGAACCGTAACTATGTAAACCTATTCCTAACAGATTGATACCAAAATAGCAGATCCAAATTATAAGAAATCCTATCGAAGCTACAAGTGCGGAATTCGTACCCCTCCAATTTTGATTTGTTCTACTATGTAAATATATTGCAAATATGGTCCAGGTAATAAATGCCCAAGTTTCCTTAGGATCCCAATTCCAATAGGATCCCCATGCCTCATTAGCCCATACTGCTCCACAAAGAATACCCACGGTTAAAAGAGTAAACCCTAGACTAATGACACGATAACTCCAAGAATCCAAACGCTCAGTTAATTGATATTTGTAATAATTTGGAAATACGGGAAAAGAGGTGTTTTTTAAAGCACTTCTTTTTGCATATAAATATTCAATTTCACTAAAGAAAAATGTTTTTCTTAAAACATTTTTCTTTAGTGAAAAGAAATCGAAAGAATTTCGAAATCTAATGATTAGAAGAGCAGCGGATAATAAGGATCCGCACAAAAGAGTTGCATAGCTTAGTAACATCATACTGACATGCATCATTAACCACTGAGATTGTAGAGCAGGTACTAGTATTGTGGATTGATGCATTTCAGTTAAAAGACCCGACGTGGCAAAGCCTTGCATTAAAATAGTACTTGGCGTAGTTATTGTGCTTAAATCATTTTTCGAGTTCTGTATCTTAGGAATAGTATGAAGAATATACAGAGTCCATGAAAGGAAGATCAATGATTCATATAAATTACTTAATGGAAAATGTCCCGAAGAAACCCAACGAGAGACTAAAAATCCTGTTATAGAGAAAAAAGTAGCTATCATTCCTTTTTCTGACGAATCACGTAATCCCCTAAGTTCACGAACTAATAAGGTTATCAAATGAATCGTAATCACAATTGAAATGGTTGAGAAAGAGATATGAGTTAGTATATGTTCTAAAGTTGCAAATAGCATAACGATAAGGTCCCATTACAAAATTGGAAATTTCGAATTGAATCCATTTTCTAATTTATTGTATTCTTTTTCGAGAATGCCGCCACTCGGATTCGAACCGAGATGCTTGAGCACTGCTTCCTAAGAGCAGCGTGTCTACCAATTTCACCATGGCGGCTAATTTAAAATAATAAATAGTTAACTTAAAAGAATAATAGTGATTTTATCGTGAATCGTCGAGACCGGGAGAGGCCATAGAATTTAGGAACATTAGAAGTTCATCATTAACTACAATGAAATGAATTTTGTATTTTTTTTAGAAAAATTTATAGAATGAAAGCCTTTACACTCTTATTAATATGATGTACCAGTCCGAAACCCATTTATATGGGAATTTTTGATAAGATTAGGTAGAGCTTGTAAGTCCTATTGCAAGAATAGTCTACTTTTTCTAATAGAATCCTCATAAAAACGAGGATTCTATTAGAAATATAAAAAAAAGTTCTTTGATAGGAAAAGAATACCGAGGACACAATATACCAAAAACTTTTGTTCTATATAATGATAATGGAGGGATTCGTTCTAAGAATATTGTACCGAGGAATTCGACACATAAAAGTACATTTATTATTTAATCCGAATTATTCATTCATATTAAATAATTGGAATTTCTTTTGGATAGTTCAATTCAGATTATTTCATAATCTTATTATTTGTTTGCTTGTTGCCCAGAAAAACCTTTTGGTTTTGGATGCTCGTTGCCGCTAGAAAATGATCTTGATTTTGCTAAAGAATAAGATTGTACTATGGAAAAATAAGTCTTTTTTTTCCAAAGATTTTTACGAATACGCTTTTTTGACATCGAAGTACGTTTTTTTGGAACTGCCATTCAAAAAGGGAATTACTTTTTTCTATTCTAGTTGTATGTGAAAGACATCTATTGCCGCAAATCAATCCTTCTTTCTGTTTTTTCTTAGTATTTATATTTAGATACTGAAAGATACTTAAATGATACTGAAAGATACTTAAATTCTAAATTCTTCTTTAGTTCATTTTGTCTAATGTGGGTAAGACAAGAGTTTTTTAAGATTTTCTATTTAAATCAATTTATATATTAAATATACTCCATATATAAATATATGGTATGAGGGGATATAAAAAGAAGGAAGGTGAAATTCAAATAGTTAATTAAGTTCAGAAAGCTATTCCATAGGTGAAATTCAAATAGTTAATTAAGTTCAGAAAGCTATTCCATAATTGAATTCCAATAAAAAAAATACTTAGTCTCTTAAACAAGACATTCTAAAACTTAGAGAATTCTATTCATTAGGATTTCCTTTTATATGAAATAAGCAATATTCGAGAATTTCCTATAAATATAGGTTTTCTTTGGAATTCAATCAATCAATTACGAAACAACAGAGCTCTTTTATTTTATTATTTTAACAGAAAGAAATACAAAAATGATTAGAAAGTCAAATTATTCAGTCTTTTTTTGTATTTTCATAAATATTTTTTTTTAACTAATAACTAGATAATGAAATTCTTTGATTGACTTTTTGAATTTAAGTAACTAAACCCATTCTAAATTTTGGAATATTTTAATGAGATAAATTTGAAAAATCCAGAATTCCAGTATTTTTTATTTTTTTCTTATTTTTTTTCTTATTTTGTTGTTTTTAATTCCTTTAGAAAGAGATAAGAATAGGTTTGGTGAATCGGAAACAATTTTATTTTATAGAAAAATTGAACTATAAATTTAAACTCAAAATTGCTATTTCTTTTCTTATGGAACATACATATCAATATGCCTGGGTAATTCCTCTTCTCCCACTTCCAGTTATTATGTCAATGGGATTTGGACTTTTTCTTATTCCCACAGCAACAAAAAATCTTCGTCGCATATGGGCTTTTCCTAGTATTTTACTCTTAAGTATAGCTATGGTATTCTCACTTCACCTGTCTATTCAACAAATAAATGGAAGTTCTATCTATCAATATCTATGGTCTTGGACCATCAATAATGATTTTTCCTTAGAATTTGGATACTTGGTCGACCCCCTTACGTCTATTATGTTAATACTAATTACTACTGTAGGAATCTTAGTTCTTATTTATAGTGACGATTATATGTCTCACGATGAAGGATATTTGAGATTTTTTGTTTATATAAGTTTTTTTAATACTTCCATGTTGGGGTTGGTTACTAGTTCCAATTTGATACAAATTTATTTTTTTTGGGAACTTGTCGGAATGTGTTCCTATTTATTGATAGGCTTTTGGTTTACGCGACCAATTGCAGCGAGTGCTTGTCAAAAAGCTTTTGTAACTAATCGTGTAGGGGATTTTGGTCTGTTATTAGGAATTTTAGGTTTTTTTTGGATAACGGGTAGTTTGGAGTTTCGGGATTTGTTCCAAATAGCTAATAACTGGATTCCTAATAATGGGATTAATTCCTTACTTACTACTTTGTGTGCTTTTTTATTATTCCTTGGTGCAGTTGCAAAATCTGCACAATTTCCTCTTCACGTATGGTTACCTGATGCTATGGAAGGACCCACTCCCATTTCGGCTCTTATACACGCAGCAACTATGGTTGCTGCGGGGATTTTTCTTCTAGCTAGACTTCTTCCTCTTTTCATATCCCTACCTTTGATAATGAGTTTCATTTCTTTAGTAGGTACAATAACACTCTTCTTAGGAGCCACTTTAGCTCTTGCTCAGAGAGATATTAAAAGAAGCTTAGCCTATTCTACAATGTCTCAATTGGGTTATATGATGTTAGCTCTAGGTATAGGTTCTTATCAAGCTGCTTTATTCCATTTGATCACTCATGCTTATTCGAAAGCTTTATTGTTCTTAGGATCCGGATCCGTTATTCATTCAATGGAACCTCTTGTTGGATATTCACCAGATAAAAGTCAGAATATGGTTCTTATGGGTGGTTTAAGAAAATATGTTCCAATTACAAGAACTACTTTTTTATGTGGTACACTTTCTCTTTGTGGTATTCCACCTCTTGCTTGCTTCTGGTCCAAAGATGAAATCCTTAGTAATAGTTGGTTGTATTCACCCTTTTTTGGAATAATAGCCTCTTTTACTGCAGGATTAACTGCATTTTATATGTTTCGGATATATTTACTTACTTTTGATGGGTATTTGCGTGTTCATTTTCAAAATTACAGTAGTACTAAAGAAGGTTCGTTGTATTCAATATCCTTATGGGGAAAAAGTATATCCAAAGGAGTCAATAGGGATTTTGTTTTATCAACAATGAAGAGTGGAGTTTCTTTTTTTTCACAAAATATACCCAAAATTCCTGCTAATACCAAAATTCCTGCTAATACAAGAAATAAGACAGGATCCTTTAGTACTCCCTTTGGGGCTAAAAAAACTTTTGTCTATCCTCATGAAACGGGAAATACTATGCTATTTCCTCTTCTTATATTACTACTTTTTACTTTGTTCATTGGATCTATAGGAATCCATTTTGATAATGGAGTAAAAGATAATAGAATATTGGAGTTAACCATATTATCAAAGTGGCTAACTCCTTCAATAAACTTGTTCCAGGAAAATGAAAATTCTTCCATAAATTCATATGAATTTCTCACTAATGCAATTTCTTCTGTAAGTTTAGCTATTTTTGGTCTATTCATAGCATATATCTTTTATGGATCTGCTTATTCTTTTTTTCAGAATTTGAATTTTAAAAATTCCCTTGTAAAAAAGAATCCAAAAAAGAGCTTTTTGGATGAAGTAAAAAAAGAGATATACAGCTGGTCCTATAATCGTGGTTATATAGATTTTTTCTATACTAGGGTTTTTGTCCTAGGTATAAGAAGATTAGCTGAACTAACGCATTTTTTTGATAAAAGTGTCATTGATGGAATTATCAATGGAGTAGGTCTTGCTGGTTTTTGTATAGGAGAAGAAATCAAATATGTAGGGGGAGGGCGAATATCGTCTTATCTATTCTTTTTTTTATGTTATGTATCCTTGTTCTTATTCTTTATTCCATGAAAATGGATTATTCCATGAATTCCTCAAAACGAGGCTCATCAAAATGCAAAATCTAAGACTACTATAAGACTACTAATAAAATAAGAAAAAAATTCGAACGATTAAATTACTTCTCCCGAATATCCAACTGACTGATTAATTTCTTATAACGTACTCTATTTTTCTTTGCCAAATAAGCCAGCAAACGTTGACGTTTTCCCAAAAGTCTTCGTAGACCTCTTTCCGATGAAAAATCTTTTTTGTGTAATT